CTTATATATAAATAGATGATAAATATATTTATATAATAAAAAAGAAATTATATATAATAAAATAGAGAAAATAAAAAAATATATATAATATAAAATAAAGAATAATCTATACAAAAAAAGAAAGTTTTTTAAGAATAAAGTGGAGAAGGTTTTTTTCAAGCCTTTTTTTGTCTAACGGAACCTAATAAGTATCCCTTTTCAATTAGGAGAGATGGCTGAGTGGACTAAAGCGTTGGATTGCTAATCCATTGTACGAGTTAATCGTACCGAGGGTTCGAATCCCTCTCTTTCCCTTTCTCCTTTTGATGATGTGTAATAGAGAAAATCCTATTAAATCCTATTAATATTAATATTAATAAGGCAATAAAAAAACCTTTTTTATTCTTCACGTCCCGGATTACGTCCTGGATCATTAGATAGGAATCCAAATATGAAGAGAGAAACAAAGAATATAACTACAGTGTATACAAAAAGTTTGAGAGTAAGCATTACACAATCTCCAAGATCTTACTTTTTTTTTCAAAAAAAAAAAAAGAGAATAGATTCTCTATTTTTATACCAAATATCGAATTTTTATACCAATAAATCAAGTGATTTCTTTTTTTTCTAAAAAAAAAAAGAAAAAAAAAGTTTCATAAAGTCATTTGTAATAAGATAATAGTCGAGTCTTTTATATTCCAACAGATTTGCGTACCAACATCTAGATATTTTTTTTTGGTGAACTCGAATCTAATTAGGCTCTTTCATTTAGGGAAAAGAGGATAAAATTGAGGAAATAGAATGATCCCGATTTAGTATGGCTACAAAAAAATTCAATGTTTGAACTGAGAGTTCGTTCAGACGTCAAGATTTTTTTGATCTTTTGAATTGTTGTAAGAAGAAAAAGCGTGAATTTTTCTAAGACAGTATTAAGAATTTCATCGAAAACTTACAGCTGCTTGCCAAACAAAGGCTAAGAGAAGAAAGAAAAGAGGTATTACGGGCATAACATCTACGATTGGATTCAAAAAGGCGTAGGCCTCCGGCAATTTGGCGACTAAAAAAGTGCTTGAAAAAAGGGCAGAATTAAAACAAATACAGATCAAATTAAATATATTAAGCATAACAAAATTGGTGTTCTTGTGGATAATTTAATTTTGATTGAGTTATTAATATATTTTATATATAAGGAAAAAATAAAGAAAGATAGTCTAAAAAGACTTTGTTGAACTTACTCAATCAAAAATCCTTTCATTCTCTTATGAGAATGAAAGAAATAATATTTTCATACAATATCTTAATTGAATTCTATGTAATGATCAATAAAGTAAGTTTTATGTGCTATCTACACGTGTCAAAACTCTAGCACCAATGTAATCTATATTTCATTTGGGCTGAAATTGAATTGACGAACAACCAATAGCAATATTACTCTTTTAGTAGTCTTGAATAAAAATTGAAATGGGGCGTAGCCAAGCGGTAAGGCAACGGGTTTTGGTCCCGCTATTCGGAGGTTCGAATCCTTCCGTCCCAGAGTATAGTCATTACAGAATCAATCTTCTATTTACTTTGTACACTACCCCTCTCTTTCTGTTTACTGTTTAAAAATCCAATATATTTTAAGAATAAAATATTGAAATGAAAATTACGAATCAATTTCTTTTTCATCATTTCAACCGAATTCAAAAAAATCTATTTGATTTTTTTATTTGTGTGTGATGCGGGTAAGTAAGGTAGAACCATAGATTCTAAGAGTTTTAATGAAAAAAAATATATATAAATATGGATTTTTATTTAAATTTAGATTTGACAGATATACAATCTAATACGGGATTAATTTGAATTCTGGCTTACTCCTAAACTCACTAATTCACTATTCCGTTCATAGAGAAAGAAAAAGTATAGATTATGATATAGTAACTAAACTATGACTATTCATGATTCCAAAATTGAATCAATTACACAAACTAGAGGAATGTTATGGTAAAACTTCGTTTAAAACGATGTGGTAGAAAGCAACGTGCACCTTGAATTGAAAGATATGATCTGCTGTGGATTTTTTGATCTGCCACTTTTTATATAGGAATATAGGTGTTCTTGGCTCGACATTTTTTGTTCTATTTTACTAGAGTTCTACACTTTTTTTGAATATAAAAAAGAGTACAGGGTGGAGCTCGAGGAGAATAGAAAGTTTTTATTCCTTTCGCAGGAGTCAGGATCTAGGGTTAGTATGAATGAATAAGTTGTTCCAACTTCGTAAGTCTTTTTTTTTTTATATTGAAAAAAAAAAGACCTTTCAAACAATTTTACAATGGAAAAGGAAATTTTCTGAAAATTATAAAATTTTTTGAATAAAAAGTCTATTATACGTGAATCAAGCGTTTGTATGATTCTTTGATAGAATAGAAAGAAAAGAAATCATAAAAAAAAATAAGGGGCTTGTTGCTGCCCTTTTTTAATAAAACGAAATTGAATTAAGGAAATATAATATAAAAAAGAGGATGTGAAAGACTCATATATAGCTTGGTATCAAATTTTCTCTACTCTTTCCTCCTCTTTCACTTCTCTCATATTTTTTTTATTAGAATTTCTATTTATTATTAGTATTCTTCTTACGGTACGAATACTAAAAAATACCCTGTTAACAATTACTATGTTTTATAATCATAAACAAATTTCTGAAAATAATTTGGGATCTATAGAAATTCTAATTTTTGTATAAATAAAAACTTTTACTGTATAGAAAATAATACTATATATATAAATCTAAAATATATAAAAATATAAAATAAAAATAATACTATATATAAAATAATAGATATATATCTATTATTTATATGAATAATTTATTCATTATATGAATAATTTATTCATTATTCATATAAAATAAAATAAAAGGCCAGAAAAATGGGTCTAAAAAAGTATAAAAAGATTGGAGATTACCCTACCGGGCTTAGTTTTCATTCATTGTATGAACTAACAAACCAAGGTGTTAAGCTTTTTTATTTATTTTTTCAAATCTTTTCGCCATATTAAAAATTCCCAATCATATTGACAACAGTGTATCGACCAAATATAATTCTCCCATAGAGAAATAGATCTATTTATCCCTGACGCACACATGGCTGGATTTTTTTATTCTGGTTGTATCCACATATTTGCAGGACCTTCTGTTTGGTTTTGTTTTTTGGGGGGGTTGCTAACTCAACGGTAGAGTACTCGGCTTTTAAGTGCGACTAGCATCTTTTACACATTTGTATGAAGAAAAGGATTCGTCCAGATCTGCGGTAGAGTTTGTAAGACCACGACTGATCCTGAAAGGAATGAATGGAAAAAATAGCATGTCGTATCAAGGGAGAATTCAAATAAATTTTTTTTTGCTTTCCGGATCCGTACAACCTTGTTTTCGGTGTCAACAAAAAAAAAAGAATTCCAATTTGGGTCGAGTGACTAAATATAAATGGATGGATAAAAAAACCAGTTTTCCTGATTTTAGGAAAAAAAAAAGAAACGAGCTTCCATTCGTAATTTGAAAAATTACCCGATCTAATTAAATGTTAAAAATAGATTAGTGCCTAATACGGGTATGGGAAGGAATTTTTTTCTTGCGTGTTATTATCAATTTTTTCATGAGTCCTAATTATTTTTTTCCCTAGTCCGTTTGGGTTAGGTTGGAGATGGATGTGTAAAAGAAGCAGTATATTGATAAAAAAAATATATATATATTTCCAAAATCAAAAGAGCGATTAGGTTAAAAAAAATAAAGGATTTCTAATCATCCTGTTTTGTTATTCTATAATATAACGAACAGAAACCTATTAAAGATAGAGAATCCGGTTAACAGTCTACCTGTTTATAGGTATCTATTGCTTTCGTAATCTAATACCTTATTTTGACTGTATCGCACTATGTGTCATTTCAGAACTCAAGAAAATAAAGACTTGACTTAAAAAAAAATCGAATTTTTCAATCCAAATGGCGAAATTTCAAGGATATTTAGAGTTCGATGGGGCTCGGCAACAGAGTTTTCTATATCCACTTTTTTTTCGGGAGTATATTTATGTACTTGCTTATGATCACGGTTTAAATAGATTAAATAGAAATCGCTCTATTTTCTTGGAAAATTCAGATTATGGCAAAAAATATAGTTCACTAATTGTGAAACGCTTAATTTTGCGAATGTATGAACAGAATCGTTTGATTATTCCTACTAAAGATTTGAACCAAAATCCCTTTTTGGGGCATACCAATCTTGTCGATTATCAAATGATATCCATTTTATTTGCAGTGATTGTAGAAATTCCATTTTCCCTAAGATTAGGATCCTCTTTCGAAGGAAAACAATTAAAAAAATCTTATAATTTACAATCAATTCATTCCATATTTCCCTTTTTAGAAGACAAATTATCACATTTTAATTATGTGGTAGATGTACTAATACCTTACCCCATTCATCTAGAAATCTTGGTTCAAACCCTACGTTACCGGGTAAAAGATCCTTCTTCTTTGCATTTTTTTCGGTTCTGTCTATACGAGTATTGCAATTGGAAGAATTTTGATATTAAAAAAAAATCAATTTTGAATCCGAGATTTTTCTTGTTCTTATATAATTCTCATGTATGTGAATACGAATCCATCTTTTTTTTTCTACGCAAGCGGTCTTCTCATTTAAGATCAACATCTTATGAAGTCCTTTTTGAGCGAATTTTATTCTATGGAAAAATACAACATTTTTTAAAAGTCTTTGTTAATACTTTTCCGGCGATCCTAGGGTTGCTCAAGGATCCTTTCATACATTATGTTAGATATCACGGAAAATGCATTCTGGCAACAAAGGATACGCCGCTTTTGATGAATAAATGGAAATATTTTTTTGTGAATTTATGGCAATGTTATTTTTCCGTATGGTTTCAATCGCAAAAGGTAAATATAAAGCAATTATCTAAAGATAATTTAGAGTTTCTGGGTTATCTTTCAAGTTTGCGATTAAATCCTTTAGTGGTACGTAGTCAAATGCTAGA